ATTGGATTTTCCATGATACATGATGGATTTATTCATCAAATTTATTCATCAAAAAGTCGACTAGATAATATAGAGCGGGTAGCGGGAATCGAACCCGCATCGTTAGCTTGGAAGGCTAGGGGTCATAGTCGACGTCAATGCCGCATTGTTAACGTCTCTAATTCAAAACCGAACATGAAACTTTGGTTTCATTCGGCTCCTTTATGGAAGATGGAAAAATTCCTAGATCTAAGATAAGATGGGAACCAACTTCAAAAAAATCTACCCATACCATCTATGTCAGCTTTATTGTCTGAATACATTCAAAACGAGTCGCTTTCTAGATGATCCCTCTAGAAGAAGGCGATCCTAACAATTTTTCTAGTTACTTCGTTCTTTATTTCTATTTGTTTGAAAGGATCCGAATAGGAAAAAGATCTTGTTTCCACCGAGCTAAAATAATATGTCGATGTCTCTAGTAAACTAAAGTCATCATTTAATAGCTATCTTGCTTGTATTTTGTCTCGACAAATTTAAACAAAAGTTCAAGATTTAGTTACGATTAGAAATATTCTTTTCTATCTTCAGCCATGGACTCTTTACTTATACTCAGTCAATTGGAAGTATTGATCCAATTTCAAAATTTTGTTTCGCAAGTTCAGAATCCAAATCCAATATTTTCAATTTTGAACTGACCTTTGGATAGAAATCACGAGAATTTATTTTTCCCCGAATGTATTATTCAGAGGTAAAGGATTCAATCCCCTTGAAGAAATAAAGTTTTTAGTTCGGAATATGAATGAAACCGAAAGACCCCTTAACTAGTAAGTAGGTTAATAGAACGAATCACACTTTTACCACTAAACTATACCCGCTATAATGACATTATTATACAATAATGGGTCTTTTGTCGACCAGGGAATTGGGTGGAAGCCAATCAAGATAGGATCATAAAAAAATCATGAAAATGAGAGTGAGTTTGATAGAATAAGTTCTTGAAAGTTAGCTAGTAAGGATGGAAAGAGTCCTTTTTCTTTTGGGTCTTGCTTGAAATTTATTCAAAAAATCTAGTACGCCTTTTTCTTTTCAAATAAGAGAAATTTCGCTAGAATTTGCTGGAATCAAAAAAGGCCCGGTTGGATAGTGACCGGGCCAGCCCGTGGAAAGAAAATGGCCCTTCGAAGAAAATCAAAGCAAGGAAGTCCTCGTTTTTTGAAAATCTTTATTTTTCTTTGGATTAAATCTTTTGAGTTTTGACTTTATCTAAACGGAATGGCTAAGACAAGTTTTCCATATCTTTAGAATCAAAATAAAGAAGGATAAAGAAAGACTTTGTTCAATCCTTTTTTCATGTAGAATGTAACAGATTACGAATTATACTTATCTTTTTCAATAGGGAGAGATGGCTGAGTGGACGAAAGCGGCGGATTGCTAATCCGTTGTACGAGTTATTCGTACCGAGGGTTCGAATCCCTCTCTTTCCGTTTTCGTCGATGACTTGATATTTTCTTTGTCTTTCAAATTTCACAAACCCTTTTTCATAGATAAAAAATCTTACGAAAATGAACAAAGCAAGCTAGAAATAACGAAAAAACCTTTATTCTTCACGTCCAGGATTCCGTCCTGGATCATTAGATAGGAATCCAAAGATGAAGAGCGAAACAAAGAATATTACCAAGGTGTAAACGAAAAGTTTGAGCGTAAGCATTACACAATCTCCAAGAGCATTTTTGGAAAAAACGAAAAAAGAGAATAGATCATCCATTTTTCTACCACATATTCTATTTTGACACCAAGAAATGAAGTGCTTTCTTGAACTAGAAAAGAAGTCTAACAAATGCAAATGCAGTTCAAATACGAGTCGGTAATTCCCCAAGATGATTTCATACCCATAATTATATATTGGCGTGGGACCCTACTCCTCTATAAAACCAAATAGAAATGAAGGCCTTTCACTGGAAAAAGGGTAAAAATGGGGAAATGGGACGACCCGGATTTGATTTCTCGCGGCTATCCAAAAATTTCAACGTTTGACGCAAGGATTGATGCGGGAAAAACTTCTTTGGTCGAGAATAGTATTAAGTCTGTTATCGAAAACTTACAGCAGCTTGCCAAACAAAGGCTAAAAGAAAAAAGAACAGAGGTATGACTGGCATAAGATCTACGATTGGATTTAAAAAAGCATAGGCCTCGGGCAATTTGGCAAAGAAAAGACTGCTTGTATAAAGGACAGAATTAAGGCAGATAGAGATCAAACTAAAGAGATTAAGCATAGCAGACATTTTGTTCTTGGCGATAAGTGCAATTTGATTGAGTTCTTGATATATGGAAAACTGAAGAAAGTAAGGTAGACAAAAAAATACTTCTTTTTCGTTGAACCTGCCCAATCAAAAATCCTCCAATTCTCAAAGGCGAATAGAAGAAATCATATTTTCATCTACTATTTTAATTACATTATATCTAATGATCAATAAATTCAGTCGAATTCTATATCTACATGGGTAAAATTCCTAGCACAAACCTAGAATCTATATAATTTTAGAATCGCTTCTCGGAAATCTCTTGGGGTAAATATTGTGTCTAATATATCGAAAGAACTCCATTTATTTCTACTCTTCAAAATACCAGAAATGGAGGGTTACCTTTCGCTGGGTGCTCGTTTCATCCAAGTTTTTCTATTCCACTTCCCTCTTTCTTTTTTGCGTTGGGTGCTCGTTTCACCCAAGTTTTTCTATAAAAAATACTAATTCATTATAGAATAGAAAAGAACTATCTTTTCTGTATCCTTTCCCCGGTTCATTTGCTACCGCGGGCTTTACGCAATCCCTCGGATTAAAAACCCTTCCTACGTTTTCATATCTAAAAGTCAATAGAAGAGTTTGTTATTTTTCTTTCAGTTAATGCCCGTTGGTGTGCCAAAAATACCGGATGATGAGATTCCGGAAGACGACGAAGAAGAAGAGAAAATCTATTTTTTTTTTTTTATCAAAAGTGTAAATAATAATAAATTTATATATAAGATAAAATTTTTCAAAAATGGGGAACTAATGGAACACAATATGCTATCTATTGAGGAACTGTTAACAAAAAATCGGACGTTGGTACTATGTAGTCTTGCCCTTGAAGCTCTTTTGCAAAAAAAGATTGCGAGATTTGATCGTCTTGCGCTTAGCTGGATCTTATTCCAGAGTATGAACGAGAATTCGTTCTTGGAGCGCCTCGCTGGTATTTATCTGTTACAGAACACAGATGAGCTTTTACAAAATAGGGATGAAAAACAAAAAGCAAAAAAATCGATTTGCACCCTCTTGGTGCTTAACTATCTGAGGAAGAGGGGTCTAGACCAAAGAACTTTACATGCAAGCCTTCTAAGTGGCTTTAGTGATTTGTTAGAGAATCAAGATTCTTCCAATCAAGATTCTTCCAATCAAGATTCTTTCTTTGCCCGCATTATATATCACTATCTTTGGAAGAGCTATAAGCGAGCTTTTAAGGCTCTGTCCAATAGTGATTTGGACGGTTTCGCAGACTTTGCCGAACGCGCAGGCCAAAACCTAATTGAGAAGAATTTTGAAATTCTTTCAAAAACTCCGATGTCTTGGACCACAGCGAAACGTGTCAGTTTAAAATATTTGTTAAAAGCACGGAAACAAGAAAGCACTGACAATCTACCCGATTTCATCCAACCTCACTTCTGGTCCGGGGTATACATCCGCTTACACGAACGTAGCAAATATGCGGACTTTTACTTAAAGATTATTAAAATTGTATATAGTCCATTAGAAGACGGTAGCGGATATTACATAACGAAGATTATTGGCATTATCATGGATAAGAAAAAACAAAAATAAAAAGCAGCCTGCCTGAACGCATTTGATTATTTAATCGATATTTGAGTATACTCAAATATCGATTAAACACTCAAAAGAGGTACACATTCTATGACAATTCTTAACTTTCCCTCTGTTTTGGTACCTGTAGTAGGCCTACTCTTTCCGGCAATCACAATGGCGTCGTTATTTCTTTATGTCCAAAAAAATAAGATTGTTTAGAACCGATAAGACCAAATCTCATTCGTTTGGTTTTTTTCTTGTATAATACCACAGGTATTAATGGTCGAAACAGCTTCCGTCGAAAAATTTTCTGCAGAACCACGATATATGGGTAAATGGCGTATGTGGATATCTTTAGTGGGGTTATACGAAGGGTATGTTATTAGTTTAGATCAAAGCAATTTAATGAAGTATTCCTTAATGAATTACTCCTAAAGGTTCCCATCAAACTAGTGCTCGTTGATGAGAGTTACTTCGGAAACAAAAAGACTACAGTCAAATTCATTTGGGATATTTTCTCAGTTCCAAGAAAATGAAACCAGATCAAGTATGAGTTGTCGATCAGAACATATATGGATAGAACCGATAAGGGGATCTCGAAAAACAAGTAATTTCTGCTGGACTGTTATCCTTTTTTTAGGTTCATTAGGATTCTTGTTGGTTGGAACTTCCTCTTATCTTGGTAGAACTTGGATATCTTTATTTTCGTTTCAGCAAATTGTTTTTTTTCCACAAGGGATTGTGATGTCTTTCTATGGGATCGCGGGTCTTTTTATTAGCTCCTATTTGTGGTGCACAATTTCTTGGAATGTAGGTAGTGGTTATGATCGATTCGATCGAAAAGAAGGAATCGTGTGTATCTTTCGTTGGGGATTTCCTGGAAAAAATCGGCGTATCTTCCTCCGATTCCTTATCAAAGATATTAAGTCCGTCCGAATAGAAGTTAAAGAGGGTCTTTATGCTCGTTGTATCCTTTATATGGATATCCGAGGACAGGAAGCCCTTCCATTGACTCGTACTGATGAGAATTTGACTGCGTGGGAAATTGAACAAAAAGCTGCGAAATTGGCCTATTTCTTGCGTGTACCCATTGAAGTCTTTTGAGAACTGTGAGAAAATTTCTCAGCAGGAAGGGGAAAATTCAAGAATCCTCTTTTTCTATCACGGATTTCTATAACATAAATAAACTGAAGTTTAGTCCGAACATTGATTCGAGCTAAAGGAGGCGTCTAAGGGACAAGTAGAAAACAAAATAGAAAAATTGAGCTTGTTGGAATTGAAACTTTAGATTCAGATAGATCATATCGTGTCACTTTTTTTTTTTTCAATCGACACGCCTTACTTTATCTGTTTTTGTGCTCCTTAATGTCCAAACAATTAGATCCCTTATAATGATTAAGGATAACTAGCCAATTTCTGTTTTGGTTTGCTGCTAATTTTTAATCATCACAAGATTCTTCAGAAACTTCCCTCAATTAGTCTCTCCTTGACTACTGAGAGTCAGTGAAATTTTTTTGAAATATTAAAATTTTCCTAAAATATATAGAAAGGGGGTTCTTTCGTCTCAAAAGATGAATCATATTCATTCCTTAAAGTTGTTCTTTCAGACACTCCTCGAAAGGAGATACTTTTGCCCAATTGAGTTGATATATCGGGAAAGAAGATTTTTTGGCTTCTTTATTCATTTGAATTCAAAGTAGTTTCTTAGTCAATTTCTGTACTCTTTCTAGGAAAGGCCTAACGCACAAATAAAAAGTATTGAATAGATTCCTAGGTTCGATCCCTTGGAATAGACCTTGTGTGTAAGAGAAAGAGTAGAGGGCATAGAGTCGACGACTGAGCTGAGTTCATTAAAAATTTCTAGATGAAAAAATGGCAAAAAAGAAAGCATTCACTCCTCTTTTATATATTGCATCTATAGTATTTGTGCCCCTGTGGATTTCGCTTTTATTTAAGAAAAGTCTAAAATCTTGGGTTACGAATTGGTGGACTACTCAATCCGAAACTTTTTTGAACGATATTGAAGAAAAGAGTATTCTAGAAAAATTTATAGAATTAGACGAACTTCTCCTCTTGGACGAAATGATCAAGGAATACTCGGAAACACATCTACAAAACCTTCAGATAGGAATCCATAAGGAAACAAGTCAATTAATCAAGATCCACAACGAGGAGCGTATTCATACAATTTTGTACGTGTCGACAAATTTAATCTCTTTCCTTATTCTAAGTGGGTATTCGATTTTGGGTAAGAAAGAACTTGTTAGTCTGAACTCGTGGACTCAGACATTCCTATATAACTTAAGTGACACAACAAAAGCACTTTCTATTCTTTTATTAGCTGATTTATGTCTCGGATTTCATTCGACCCGTGGTTGGGAACTAATAATTTGTTCTGTCTACAAAGATTTTGGATTTGTTCATAATGATCAAATTATATCGTGTCTTGTTTGTATTCTTCCCGTCATTCTAGATAGCATTTTTAAATATTGGGTTTTCTATTATTTAAACCGTCTATCTCCGTCACTTGTAGTGATTTATCATTCAATAAGTGAAAAATGATCTCTTAATATGAAATTCATCGAATTCTAATGTTTCTTACTTTGTAGTTGTCCATACGGAAAGTATTGCAAATCCTACTTACTTTTTCCATTTCGATGCACTCGGGGGAGTGATCCTATATCTTATTTCAACAAAAAGATTCCAGTAAATAGCAAAATCAAGGGTAGGCAACTAGATTAGTAACCTATTCAATTTATTGTAGAAATTTTCCGTATCAATGCTTGGACCATGCAAACTAGAAAGACTTTTTCTTGGCTAAAGGAACGGATTACTCGATTCATTTCCGTATCGCTCATGCTATATATCCTAACTCGGACCGCTCTTTCAAGTGCCTATCCCATTTTTGCACAGCAGGGTTATGGAAATCCACGAGAAGCGACCGGGCGTATTGTATGCGCCAATTGTCATTTAGCTAATAAGCCCGTGGATATTGAGGTTCCCCAAGCGGTACTTCCCGATACTGTATTTGAGGCAGTTGTTCGAATTCCTTATGATATGCAACTGAAACAAGTTCTTGCTAATGGGAAAAAGGGCACTTTGAATGTCGGGGCTGTTCTTATTTTACCGGAGGGGTTTGAATTAGCCCCGCCCAATCGTATTTCCCCCGAGATGAAAGAAAAGGTAGGCAATCTGTCTTTTCAGAGCTATCGCCCCAAGAAAAAAAATATTCTTGTTATAGGCCCTGTTCCCGGTCAGAAATATAGTGAAATCACCTTTCCGATTCTTTCTCCAGACCCCGCGACTAAGAAAGATAGTCACTTCTTAAAATATCCTATATATGTGGGCGGAAACAGGGGCAGAGGTCAGATTTATCCCGACGGGAGCAAGAGTAACAATACAGTTTATAATGCTACAGCCGCCGGTATAGTCAGTCAAATCATACGAAAAGAAAAGGGGGGATACGAACTAACCATAGCGGATGCCTCAGATGGACGTCTAGTGGTTGATATTATCCCCCCAGGGCCGGAACTTCTCGTTTCCGAAGGAGAATCTATCAAATTGGATCAACCGTTGACAAGTAACCCTAATGTGGGCGGATTTGGTCAAGGCGATGCAGAAATTGTCCTTCAAGATCCATTACGTGTCCAAGGTCTTTTGCTCTTTTTGGCCGCGGTTATTTTGGCCC